GAGAGATCAAGAATTCTCGCTATCCATTCAATTCAGTGGGATCTTTCATTCACATTTTTGTCCACCAAGAACGTTTTCTAAAACTCTTGGACCCCCGAATTTGGAGTGTCCTGCGTTCACAGGGTTCAACAGGTGTAGTACTATTTTTGGTAGCGGTCCTTATATATCGTATTAACAATCGAAATATGATCGAAAGAAAAAATATCTATTTGACAGGGCTTCTTCCTATACCTACGAATTTCGCTGGGCCCAGAAATGAGACATTGGAAGAATCTTTTCTGTCTTCCAATATCAATAGGTTGATTGTTTCGCTCCTGCATCTTCCAAAAGGAAAAAGGCTCTCTGAGAGTTGTTTCCTGGATCCGAAAGAGAGTACTCGGGTTCTCCCAATAACTAAGTGGAGGAACTGGATCGGAAAAAGGAGGGATTCTAGCCAACTGAAAGGATCTTCTGATCAATCCAGAGATCATTTCGATTCCATTGGCACGGAGGATTCGGAATATCACACATTGATCAATCAAAGAGAGATTCAACAACGAAAAGAAAGATCGAGTCTTTTGGATCCTTCCTTTCTTCAAACGGAACGAACAGAGATAGAATCAGACCGATTCTCTAAAGGCCTTTCTGGATCTTCCTCAAAGTCCCGGCTATTCACGGAAGGTGAGAAGGAGATGAATAATCATCTCCCTCCGGAAGAAATCGAAGAATTTCTTGGGAATCCTACAAGATCCATTCTTTCTTTTTTCTCTGACGAATGGTCAGAACTTCATCTGGGCTCGAATCCTACTGAGAGGTCCACTGTGGATCAGAAATTGTTGAAGAAAGAACAAGAGGTTTCTTTTGCCCCTTTCCGGCGATCGGAAACTAAAGAAATAGTGAATCTATTCAAGACAATGGCGTATTTACAAAAGACCGTCTCAATTCATCCTATTTCATCAGATCCGGGATGTGATATGGTTCCGAAGGATGAACTGGATTCAGAAGAGAGATTTCAAGAAATGGCAGATCTATTCACTCTATCAATAACCGAGCCGGATCTGGTGTATCATAAGGGATTTGCCTTTTCTATTGATTCTTCCGTATTGGATCAAAAACAATTCTTGGCTGAGGCCAGGGATGAATCGAAAAAGAAATCTTTATTGGTTCTACCTCCTGTTTTTTACCAAGAGAATGAATCTTTTTATCGAAGGATCAGAAAAAGGGGGGTCCAGATCTCCTGCGGGAATGATTTGGAAGATCCAAAACCAAAAATAGTGGTATTTGCTAGCAACAACATCGTGGAGGCAGTCAATCAATATAGATGGATCCGAAATCTGATTCAAATCCAATATAGCACCCATGGGTACATAAGAAATGTATTGAATCGATTCTTTTTAATGAATCGATCCGATCGCAACTTCGAATATGGAATTCAAAGGGATCAAATAGGAAATGATACTCTGAATCATAGAACTTTTATGAAATATACGATCAACCAACATTTATCGAATTTGAAAAAGAGTCAAAAGAAAGGGTCCGATCCTCTTATTTTGATTTCTCGAACCGAGAGATCCGTGAATCGGGATCCTAATGCATATAGATACAAATGGTCCAAGGGGAGCAAGAATTTCCAGGAACATTTGGAACATTTCGTTTCTGAGCAGAAGAGCCGTTTTCAAGTGGTCTTCGATCGATATCGATCAATACGTAATCGATATCGATCAATACGTAATCGATATCGATCACGTATTAACCAATATTCGAGTGATCGGTCTGAGGTTAGCGACAAAAAAGATAATCGATATCGATCACGTATTAACCAATATTCGAGTGATCGGTCTGAGGTTAGCGACCAAAAAAATTTGGCTAAGTTCCGTTCTTTCGTTTTCTCCAAGTTACTTCTTTTTTTGTCTAACTCACTTCCTTTTTTCTTTGTGAGTTTCGGGAATACCCCCCCCATTCAGAGGTCCGAGATCCGCGTCTCTGAATTGAAAGGTCCGAATGATCGACTCTGCAATCAGTTCTTAGAATCAATAGGTCTTCAACTCGTTTATTTGAAAAAATTGAAACCATTCTTATTGGATGATCATGAGACTTCCCAAAAATCGAAATTATTGTTCAATAAGAAACCAGAGGGGATGATTGACTCATTCCATACTAGAAATAATCGCGGGAAATCTTTGGATTCCTATTTCTCAATGATATCCCACGATCAAGACAATTGGTTGAATCCCGTGAAACCATTTCATAGAAGTTCATTGATCTCTTCTTTTTATAAAGCAAATCGACTTCGATTCTTGAATAATCCACATGACTTCGGCTTCTTTTGTAACAAAAGATTCCCCTTTTATGTGGATATCAAGAATTTGGATTTTACGTATGGACAATTCCTCAATATCTTGTTCATTCGCAACACAAAATTTTCTTTGTGCGGCGACAAAAAAAAACATGCTTTTTTGGAGAGAGATACTATTTCATCAATCGAGTCACAGGTATCTAACCTATTCAAGGATTTTCCACAAAGTGGTGACGAAAGGTATAACTTTTACAAATATTTCCACCTTGCAATGCGATCTGATCCATTAGTTCGTAGAGCTATTTACTCGATCGCAGACATTTCTGGAACACCTCTAACAGAGGGACAGAGAGTCAATTTTGAAAGAACTTATTGTCAACCTCTTTCAGATATGAATCTATCTGATTCAGAAGGGAAGAACTTGTATCAGTATCTCAATTTCAATTCAAACATGGGTTTGATTTATTCTGAGAAATGTTTCTCATCCGAAAAGAGGAAAAAGAAAAAACCCGAAAAGAGGAAAGAGAAAAAACCCGAAAAGAGGAAAGAGAAAAAACCCGAAAAGAGGAAAGAGAAAAAACCCGAAAAGAGGAAAGAGAAAAAACCCGAAAAGAGGAAAGAGAAAAAACCCGAAAAGAGGAAAGAGAAAAAACCCGAAAAGAGGAAAGAGAAAAAACAGAGTCTTTATCTAAAGCAATGGGTTGAGAAAGTGCAGATGGATAGAGCCTTGCAAGGAGAGAGGGTTTCTTTAATTCTCTCAAACTGGAATCTATTCAAAACATATGTTATGCCATTTAGCCTTACCTCGACAGGGTACAATTTGCTAAAGTTGATGTTTTTAGATACTTTGGGATCATACGTAATGCCGCTACTAAGGAGCAGTCCAAAATTTGTATCCATTTGTTATGCTATATCTGATCCATGCGGAATATCATGGCGAATTCTTCAGAAAAAATTGTGTCTTTTACAATGGAATTGGATAAGTGCGATTTCGAATAAGTGTTTCCATAAGCTTCTTCTGTCTGAAGAAAGTATTCATCGAAATAATGAGTCACCATCGATGACAGATCTGAGATGGCCAAATCTTGGGGCGTTCCTCTATTCAATCCTTTTCCTTCTTTTTGTTGCTGGACATCTCGTTTTTTCACACCTTCTCTTTTTATCCCAAGACTTTAGTGAGTTACAGAGAGATTTCGCAAGGGCCCAATCTTTGATGATTCCATCATACATCGTGGAGTTGCGAGAACTTCTGGATATGTACCCCGCACCTCGTTCTTTCAAGAAGCTCTTTCTAGCTGCTCGGGAAAAATTAGTAAATTATCTACGATGGGGTGGTGGACGCAAATCTTTTCTTATCCATCTCTTCGAGCTCCTCAATATCACACCAAATCCCATCGATCGAATCGCTTTTTTGAAAAATACGAGACATCTAAGTCATACAAGTAAAGAGCTCTATTCATTGATAACAGAGCTAGGGGATTTCTCTTCTCTCTGTTCTGGTCAACGTTATCGTTATGATCAAATAATAGAAAATGTGAACGGTCCTTGTTGTTTGATTGACGATAAAATAGAATCCTGGATCTCGAACTGTGATGCGATTGAGGATAAAGAAAGAGAATTCTTGGTTCCGTTTTGCAACTTCACGAGAGAAACAAGGATTGATCAAATTCTATTGAGTTTGACTCATAGTGATCATTTATCAAACAATGACTCTGCCTCTCAAATGAGTGAAGAACCGGGAGCATTTTACTTACGACACTTAGTTGACATTCATAAAAAGGGTCTAATGAATTATGAGTGCAATACATCCTGTTTAGCAGAAAGACGGATATTCCTTGCTCATTATCAGACAATCACTTATTCACCGTGCGGGGATAATCGTTCTCATTTCCCATCTCATGGAAAAACCTTTTCGCTCCGCTTACCCCTACACCCCTCTAGGGCTACTTTAGTGATAGGTTCTATAGGAAGTGGACGATCCTATTTGGTCAAATCCCTAGCGACAAACTCCTATGTTCCTCTCATTACAGTAGTTCTGAACAAGTTCCTGAAGAACTGGACGCCTCAAGGTTTTGATATTCACGAGAGTGGCGTTTATGATGAGTATGGTGACGATGCGGAGGAGGCGAACGATTACGGGGCCAGTTTTTTTGATTTTTTGGACAATGACAGTGACGATTATGAGGATCGTGACAGTGACGATTATGATGAGCCTGGTGCCAGTGACGATTATGAGGATCGTGATATGGAAGATTTTGTTGATAGCGAGATGACGGAGTGGCTAACTAAGACGAATGTGCCACTTGTGTATCAGTTGCTGGACGATGAAATAGACGAATTTTATATCACCCTTCAATTCGAATTAGCAAAAGCAATGTCTCCTTGCATACTATGGATTCCAAACATTCATGATCTGGATGCGAAAGAGTCGGATTACTTATCCCTCGGTCTATTAGTGAACCATCTCTCCAGGGATTGTGGAAGACGTTCCACTAAAAATGAGATTCTTGTTATTGCTTCGACTCATATTCCCCAAAAAGTGGATCCCTCTCTAATAGGTCCGGATGGATTAAGTACATGCATTAAGACACGAAGGCTTCTTGTTCCACAACAACAACAGTGCCTTTTCACCCTTTCATATACTAGGGGATTTCACTTGGAAAATAAAATGTTCCATACTCATACTAATGAATTCGAGTCCACAATCTTGGGTCCCAGTGTACCAGATCTTGTAGCACTTACCAACGAGGCCCTATCGATTAGTATTACACAGAAGAAATCAATTATAGACACTACTACAATTAGATATGCTCTTCATAGAAAAACTTGGGATTTGGAAGCCGACAGAAACCTAAGCCCGGCTAAGGAGCATGGGACCCTTTTCTATCAGGTAGGAAGGGCTTTTGCACACACTGTACTTCTAAGGAATTGCCCCATAGATCCTATATCTATCTATATCAAGAAGAACTTATGTGAAGCAGGGGATTCTTCTTTGTACAAATGGTACTTCGAACTTGGAACGAGCATGAAGAAATTAACGATACTTCTTTATCTTTTGACTTGTTCTGCCGGATCGATCGCTCAAGACCTTTTGTCTCCCCCCGGACCCGATGAACAAAATTTGATCACTTCTTATGGACTCGTTGAGAACGATTCTGATCTAGTTCATGGCCTATCTGATATAGTTCATGGCCTATTAGAGTTAGAAGGCGCTCTGGTGGGATCCTCGCCGACAGAAGAGGAAGTAGAAGGGACAGAAGAGGAAGTAGAAGGGACAGAAGAGGAAGTAGAAGGGACAGAAGAGGAAGTAGAAGGGACAGAAGAGGAAGTAGAAGGGACAGAAGAGGAAGTAGAAGGGACAGAAGAGGAAGTAGAAGGGACAGAAGATGAGGAAGGAGAAGGGACAGAAGAGGAAGTAGAAGGGACAGAAGATGAGGAAGGAGAAGGGACAGAAGAGGAAGTAGAAGGGACAGAAGATGAGGAAGGAGAAGGGACAGAAGAGGAAGTAGAAGGGACAGAAGATGAGGAAGGAGAAGGGACAGAAGATGAGGAAGGAGAAGGGACAGAAGAGGAAGTAGAAGGGACAGAAGAGGAAGTAGAAGGGACAGAAGATGAGGAAGGAGAAGGGACAGAAAAAGATTCCAGTCAGTTTGATAATGATCGAGTGACATTGCTTCTTCGGCCCAAACCAAGGAATCCCTTAGATATTCAGAGACTTATCTATCAACATCAAAAATACGAATCGGAGTTGGAAGAAGACGACGACGACGACGAGGACGTCTTCGCCCCGCAAAAGATGTTGGAGGATTTATTCAGTGAACTAGTTTGGTCTCCTAGAATATGGCACCCTTGGGACTTTATATTGGATTGTGAGGCTGAGATTCCAGCGGAAGAGATTCCAGAGGAAGAGGATCCGCTTCCAGAAGAGGCTCTAGAGACTGAGGTTGCAGTGTGGGGAGAGGAAGAAGAGGGAGAAGCGGATGACGAAGAGGATGAGCGGCTTGAAGCTCAACAAGAGGATGAGCTGCTTGAAGAGGAAGACGAAGAGCTAAAAGAGGAAGAGGATGAGCTTCACGAGGAAGAGGAAGAGGAAGAGGAAGAGGAAGAGGAAGAGGAAGAGGATGAGCTTCACGAGGAAGAGGAAGAGGAAGAGGAAGAGGATGAGCTTCAAGAGAATGATTCGGAGTTCTTCCGGAGTGAAACCCAGCAGCCCCAGGCACGAGATGGATTTTCCGAAGAAGAAGGATGTTTTCGAATAAGCCAATTCATGTGGGTCCCTGGAGATCCACTCTCTTTCCTATACAAAGATACGCCCTTTGTCGAAGTGTTGTCATATCCAGAGGAAGCTACAGAGATTTCAAAGGAGCTTCTTCGTCTTCTTAATCCCAAAACAAAGAGGGATGCCCCTAAACGCGCACGTCAACGCTGGTGGACCAAGAAGAAGCAAGACAAGCACTACGAACTCGTGCTTGATCGCCAGAGATGGCTTATAACCAAGAGTTCATTATCTAAATCTAATGGATTTTTCCGTTCTAATACTCCATCTGAGAGTTATCAGTATTTATCAAATCTGTTCCTATCTAACAGAAGGCTATTGGATCAAATCACAAAGACATTCTTTAGAAAAAAATGGCTTTTCCCGGATGAAATGAAAATCGGATTCATGGAACAGTAGAAGGGTTTCCCATTACTTAGCCGGAAAAATATGTGGCCATGAAATAGGGATTAAGTGGAAGAGAGTTGACTGAGTGGTAGAGTCGTGGAAACACCCGTTTCTTCCCTATTTTGGACCTTAGCTCCACGGAACAATATGCTACTGCTGAAAGACGGAAGAATTGAAATCTTAGATCAAAACACTATGTATGGATGGTATGAACTGCCTAAACAAGAATTTTTGAACAGCGAATAACCAGAGCTATTACTCACTACATCCAAAAATTTCCATTAATGAAAGATGTGAATCCATTGGAAAATCAAAACTACGCATGTCGGATGAAATGGTTGTTGCTATCTGTTCCAATAACGAATCTTTGGTTTCAGTTTAACTAAATAAAATAGATAGACTTTTCTCTTCGTCTCAGGTCGACGGATCGTCTCAATTGGAGGATCCCCTATATGGATAATACACATTCCAGTTGACCGAGCCTAATTCGAATTGTTCCGAAGCAAAGATATCCACGGAGCGGTTCGTACTATTCAGATATTCACGACCAAGAAGTACTGTA